ACTCAGCCAAGAGAGAAAGACTCCCCCCCCCCCCCGAGAACGCTTCATTTATGAAGCAGTTTGAGGGAGGAGTTTTTCTCGGAGGCTAAACCAAAGTTTAATATGTAGCTCTATTCAAATAGTACACAAAACCTATCTAATGATAAACTAAACTGTATGTCAGCTATCGTGAAAACTGCGGTATTTATCAAGATCAATTTACGAGTGATTTCAAGTGGACTTGTCGGCACAGGGGGGTTGAAATCTTCATTTTAGAAGTTTTTGGGAGCTAAAACTGGGGTGAGCCGAATTTGGATTTCTCATACTTTAAGGGAGTATGTTGAACAGGGTCATTTTTCGGAATAAACTCAATAGACCCCTCATTAATGTTGAAAAAGTGACATACAAAATTCCCTAAACGCAATGTTTAAGCTGATTTTTAGTGATTTTAAGGGTTTTTGGACCCAAAATTTTAAACTAATTTACGTATATAGAACGTCATTTAAATCATATTAAATAATAAAAATAATTTTATAGAATATGCTTATAAGAACATATATAAACATACTAGTAGTATGTTTACAACTATATTAAATTTTAAACCCTCTTAGGAGGGTTTTATTAAATGAGATAATGATTTTATTTACCCAGGAACAACAAATCTTCCAGGGTAAATAAAATCAATATCTCTGTGTCGTTAAAGAAACCCTCCTAAGAGGGTTTAAATAAAATTTAATATATATATATAAATGATATTAATAATTTACATTCACCGCTCTTTTATTATTCTAATAAAAGAGCGGTGAATGCAATATACAGGACGGTATATATTATAATAGCAATATATGTATGCAGGCTTAACTCCATAGTAAGACCCCTCTCAGACATGTGGGACTCCACCCACATGTCTGAGAGAGAGGGGGGATCTTACTACGGAGTCAGCCTGCACATATGTATGTACATACATATTTCACTACGACAGAGCTTGATTTCACCTTAATGTTATTTTGGTTCATATGAGATTAAATGTATCTTAATTAGTTCATCTTTTATCGAAGATTTAAGGTTCATAGGGGTGGGTTAGTTCCCTATTTTCCTTTAAGTTTTGTTTTTTTCCTGGTCATATAGATATATATATCAAATCCAGTATTCAATTAAATTTTTGCAAATCATCTATCACCCATTCTGTGTAGATTATTTAACCTAGTCTAATAAGATTCTAGTCGCCATTCCTATTTAGTGATCATTCCCGGGTATTAGTTGATATTTATCTCAATCTCATATTAATTAAGTATTCAAAATTAATATAATGAAGTTCATTTCATACCAAGTTTCATATTGAGTCAGGTCCATTTATTCAACGTTCCCTGGAATTTGGGGTCGATTTTTCCTATTAAACTATTATTTAGTGGTGGGTCCACTTAATAAGGCGGCTAGAGAATGGGTTTCGGCTGCTTGCAGGCCATACTGCTTTTTCATTTCTTCATATGCTACTTGTGCCATCGGTTTCACATATTCAACCTTACTGCTTCATTAACAAGTAGTCAACACAAGGCACAATTATCCTTTTTTCCCGATCGCTCTAGTACTCCCCTTCATATTTGTATTCGGGTCTCTCACTCTCCTACTTTGTGGGTCTGAGTGAAAGTTTGATTCTAGCTGGGCTGTTTACTTTTTCTTCGAGTCATATGCAGGATATCTATTCAAATTAGTGGTGCAGTGATTGATATTATTATCTATTTCTTAGGGGTAGCGATCGATAAGATAGGGGGATCATTCTGTGCCAGCATCCGCGGTCATACAGTTTCCTAAAGTAAACGTTTTAGGGTAATAGGGGAACTTTGAAACAAGAGTGTGTTACTTCAACAGGGGTGAAATCTGCATATACCATGAATTTTTTGATTAAAGTACCTTTTAGGTGGTCAAATGACTAGGATTAGATACCCTATTAGTCCACTCTTAATTAACCTGGGTAGTAGTATCGAAACCTAAAGAATTTGGCGGTTTCTAAACCTACTAGAGGAACCTGCCCCATAAACGACAATCCACGAAAAAATTCACCCGGGCTAGTTATGCAGCTTATATACCGTCGTTTAGAGGACTAAATAAATAGATCCTCTTAAAAGCTTAGGCTAGTAAATCAGATCAAGGTGTAGCTCATGCCCGGGAGAGGGTGGGTTACAATGAAAATTTATACGGAGCTTTTATTTTATGATAGAAAAGAAGGTGGATTTAGAAGTAAGACTTAATATACTGAAAAAGGCTCTCAGAAATGTACACATCGCCCGTCGCTCTCTTGTCCGAAGAGATAAGTCGTAACAAAGTAGGTGGACCGGAAGGTCTATCTCGAAAGAGGGGAGGGAGTTTGAATAAACATCTTATTTACATTAAGAAGATACTTAGAGTACTCCTTAAATTTTGGTTTATATCATTATTTAAAATAATATTATATGAGTAAAAGAATTGAACTTTATCCACAAAAAAGTACTGAGAAGGAAAGTCTTGTCAATTTTAAAGAATTTATTTATTATACCTTTTGTATCAGGGTTTATTCAATTTTGACCACTATTGTCAAGTCCCGAAATAAGGTGATTTATGTTAATTAAAGATGATTGTTTCATAACTCTCTTAAAGATTAACATCGGTGTAAAAAATATTTCGTACCTATATATCTGGTTGGCAGAAGACTCCTTTAGGGTACTCCGGAAGGAAGATTTTCTAGGGGACGAGCTCTAGAAAAAATTATATCAAATTATTACCAGTGATATGAATAGGCTTAAAAGTTGCCAGGGTGTAATAACCAGGGTCGTTTAAATAATAATTTAAAGTTGATTAATTGAATCTAGCCGATGCTTATTATTAACATTGAGCAGTCATAATGATAAAATTAGTATATGTATAAAAATGCAATAGAATCTATTCCAAAAATTTTGGAAGGAATTCGGCAAAACTTGCCTCCGCCTGTTTAACAAAAACATCGCCTCCTAACTTTAGGAGGTCGGGCCTGCCCACTGATTAGTTAAAGGGCCGTGGTATACTGACCATGCGAAGGTAGCATAATCATTAGCCTTTTGATTTGAGGCTGGAATGAATGGTCTGACGAGAGGCAACCTGTCTCCTTAATTAACTTGAATTTAATTTTTAAGTGAAAAAGCTTAAATAGCCTTGGAGGGCGATAAGACCCTATAGATCTTTACATCCGGTTCTTTCATCTAACGGTGGGTAATCAGGTGGAAGAGGAGGATGTTTGGTTGGGGCGACGTCGAGGAGAGAACAAACACTCGAGAATATACATACATCAATAAATGATCATTGATCCTTAGATGAACATAGAGTAAGTTACCTTAGGGATAACAGCGTAATTCTTTTTGAGAGCTCAAATCGACAAAAGAGTTTGCGACCTCGATGTTGGTTCAGGGACCCTATTTGGTGCAGCAGCTTAATCAGGTAGTCTGTTCGACTATTAAACCCCTACGTGATCTGAGTTCAGACCGGCGTAAGCCAGGTTAGTTTCTACCCCCAAGACAAATTCATCCAGGATAGTACGAAAGGACCTCCTGGGATTTTATATCAACTTGGCAGATAAATGCATTAGACTTAGGATCTATTTATGAGGATACCTTAGTTGATAGCATGGGCATAGATGATTTATTTTATTTTTCTTCAAATAATTATGGTCTTAGTCTCAGTCGCTTTTTTAACACTATTAGAACGAAGGGTATTAGGCTACATTCAACTACGTAAGGGCCCTAACAAGGTGGGATTCGCGGGGCTACTACAGCCGTTCTCCGATGGAATTAAACTTTTTTGTAGGGAAGTGTCACTTCCACTGGTCTCTAACTTTATACCCTATCTTATGGCTCCCGTGTTTAGCCTATTTCTTTCTCTTTTCTTATGGACATTAATTCCATTCATATCTTACGGTGCGAAATTTAGTCTATCATTCCTCCTGGCCATTTGTGCTATAAGAGTGGGAGTTTATAGCATTATAGTAGCCGGTTGATCTTCTAATTCTAAATATTCTTTGCTGGGAAGAATCCGGGCAGGAGCTCAAACCATCTCTTATGAAGTAAGCTTAATTATCATTATCCTCTCTCCGCTAATATTATCTAAAACTCTCGATTTAAGAAGATATTTAGTCAAGTCTTCTTATTCGGGGTGACCTCTATATCTGTGCTTTCCTTTAGGGGTCTGTTGATTCATTACAATCCTGGCAGAAACTAACCGGACTCCATTTGATTTAGCCGAAGGAGAGTCTGAGTTGGTGTCAGGTTTCAATACGGAATATATAGGAGTTGGGTTCGCGCTTATTATATTATCTGAATACGCCAGTATTCTCTTCATATCTCTATTGTTCAGTGTGGTTTTTGGGGGGATAAGCTTTTTAATATTTTCTGCTGTTGTATATTTTTATCTTTGAAGACGGGGCTCTTACCCTCGTTACCGATATGATAATTTAATATATTTATGTTGAAAGAGTCTTCTACCGGTATCTTTAATATTTCTTTGTTTATACTGGGGCCTTTGTCAAGGCGGTTAAAATTAAAGATCCCTGGTTGTATGATCAACCCCATTCTGCTTTCAAAACAGATGCTCTAGTGAGCTAAGGGACCATATTAAATGATTTTGTCGTTTACATTAATTATAACAGGAGTAAATAGAAAATAGGAGAAATAGAGGCACGTGAGAATCTGACCTAAAACAATATAAGGTTCTTCTACAGGTCGTGCTCCGATTCAAGTAAGTAGCAAGAAAACTGAAACCCACGATCAAAACAGGGGTTGAGCCATAGAATAAAATTCAAGGCCTCGGAACTTGGGCTTAAATGTAAAGGGTAGGGAAATAAGAATGAGAATAGAAGAAACGAGCGCAATTACTCCGCCTAATTTATTCGGAATGGATCGGAGGATAGCATATGCAAATAGGAAATATCACTCCGGCTGAATATGGGCTGGAGTAACCAGTGGGTTGGCGGGAATAAAATTGTCTGGGTCCCCGAGCAGATAGGGGTTAGTTAGGGAAAGTGCTACTAGAAGAAAGACAAGAATCATAAAGCCCACGGTATCCTTAATAGTGAAGTAGGGGTGAAAAGGGAGCTTATCAACATTGGCGTTAATCCCTAGAGGATTATTAGAGCCTCTTTGGTGAAGAAACAAAAGGTGGATTATGGTCAAACCGGCAACTAAAAAGGGAATCAAAAAATGAAAGGTGAAGAAGCGTGTGAGAGTGGGGTTGTCGACGGCAAACCCCCCTCAAAGCCATTGAACCACATCATTCCCGATGTGGGGAACCGCCGATACTAGATTTGTAATTACAGTAGCCCCTCAAAAGGACATCTGCCCCCATGGGAGAACATACCCCAAAAAGGCGGCGGCTATCACTAGGAATAGTAGGGCGATTCCGGTTATTCATGTCTCAAAGTAGTGGAAGGAGCCATAGTATATTCCTCGACCAATATGAAAATAAATGCAGATAAAGAAAAAAGAGGCGCCATTAGCGTGAATGGTTCGAAGAAGCCACCCATAATTAACGTCTCGACAAATGTGGGCAACTCTAGAGAATGCTAGATCAACTCTTGCAGTGTAATGCATAGCTAGAAAAAGTCCAGTGATGATTTGAATGATTAGACAGAGTCCTAATAGGGATCCGAAGTTCCATCAAATAGAGATATTGGCCGGGACAGGCAGATCGACTAGAGCAGAATTAACAATTTTCAGGGTAGGTTGGGTCTTACGTAAAGATAACATTTTAGTAGCCAAGGCCTGATGGGCCTAAATTATGGATCGAAGGGGTTTTTTATTGATATTCAAAAAATCGATAACCAGCAAGAGAGCTAAAAATAAATAAACTACTACGAAGCAATAGGTGAGGAGAGCAATATCTCCGACATTAAAGTTGATAGCCATGTAGTCAGTGGGGCGTTGGTGGCCCAGTGAAGTGCTCGTTAGCATCTCGCTGTTAGTTAGGATTAGTAGAAAAATGACAACTGTGGGTAGCGTTCAGAGAAAAGAGGTCAATCTAATATTAAACTTTTCGTTAGCACTCAGGGAGGAGACATAAATAAACATTACAAGGATTCCTCCTAAGAAAATTAAAAATAGAATTAAGGAAATTCACAGAGAAATATTTTTTAAAGAGATGCAAATTAAGAGAGTTTGGGCAAAGAGGGATATAATAAAGGCGAGCGGGTGATTGAGCAGGAGTATGAATATAGAAATAACAACAATAAATCTTAGCACATCAAAAGGTAGTTTAATAAAAATATTAACTTTGGAAGTTAAAGATGTTCATTATTCTTTTGAAGACTGGGAGATTCCTCTAAATTTGGTTTACAAGACCAATATTATTTTTTAATTACACAGTCAATTTTAATAATCTATTTATCCCTTCTCTTAGGAATATTAATCTTTTCTTCAAGAAGTAAACACCTCCTAGTGACTTTACTTAGATTAGAGTTCTTAATTCTTTTACTATTCAGACTTCTCGTATACTCAAATTACATAAGAATAATAAACGCATTTATTTTCCTTAGAATCACAGTTTGTGAGGGAGCTTTGGGGTTGTCGGTTTTAGTGTCTTTAGTGCGATCATCTGGTTCAGATCAAGTGCAATTTCTAAATGAATAAGTGATTTTTTACTTCAGGTTTAGCATACTTAACACTCACATATAGATTAATACTCGAATTTCATCTAGGGTGGGGAATCATCCTCCTGACTTTGAGTTCAGGGGTGTTCTTTTTGATAATCATTAGACTCAAGCCTAACTGGCCTCTAACTTATAGAGTTATTTTATTGAGCCTTTTCATTTTTTTGTGGTTGACTTTTACTGCCCAGTCATTTATCGGGTTTTATATTTTTTTTGAATGCTCTCTAATTCCCACAGTTATTTTAATTCTCGGTTGAGGCTATCAACCGGAACGGCTACCTGCTTCTTATTATTTTCTGTTCTATACACTTCTTTCTTCTCTACCCCTCCTCTTTGTAATTGTCACTCATACAAGTATTTACTCATCATCTATTTTGCAATTTTGGGGTGACTTTAGAGACAGTATAATTTTTTTGTTAGTAATTCTGCCATTCTTGGTCAAGCTTCCCATTTATTTCACTCATATTTGACTCCCCAGGGCCCACGTAGAGGCACCTGTTACTGGGTCTATGGTGCTAGCTGCTATTCTTTTGAAATTAGGTGGCTACGGCCTTTATTTAGTTCAAGGGCTAAACATATACAGTGAAACCGCAGTAATAAGAATTTGCATGTTAGGGGGAATTTACAGCTGTTTAATCTGTCTCCGACAATCTGATGTTAAATCTTTAATTGCTTATTCCTCTGTAGCTCATATATCATTTGTTATTTTAGCTACATTAATATCTGGTTATTACCTCAATATTAGATCAATTTTAATGATGGTTTCTCACGGAATCTGTTCTTCTGGGTTATTTTACTTGAGTTATATATTTTATACACGCATTTGAAGTCGGAGCTTCTTGTTGACTCGTAGAACAATTTCACTTTTGCCGTACCTATGTTTTTGATGACTCGGTCTTAGATTTTTCAACATAGGACTCCCCCCGTCGGCTAATTTCTTTTCCGAAATATACTTCTTTATTGGCGTCTTTAGTTTAGATTGGTTGATAGTGGCCCTATCCGGAATTTTATGTTTCTTTTCATCTTGCTATTGCGTTTACCTCTACTCTAGTACCAGCCACGGGGAGAGTCTTTATATCTCTAGCTGGTTAGATTATAGTTTGCGAGAATATTTAATCAGAAGAGCTCACTTCATTCCTTTATTGGGAATCATTTTTCTTTACTGTTATAGTTTAAAAGAATATTAGTTTGTGGAGCTAAAGGAGAGTATTTCTGACAGTATTGTTATACTTTGTATTAGGTTATATGTTATTAAGCATTAGAGCGGTGGCTTTATGTTGCTCATTTGTATTATTTACATTAGATGAGGTTTATTTATTCAAGATATCTCTATTGTATTTAGATTACCAAGTGTGTTCAGACTGATTAGGTATATCATTTATTTTTTTAGTGCTCCTTATCTCTTCTCAAGTATTAATTTACTCTTCCTATTATATGAACGAGGAGGTTTTTATAGGTCGTTTCATATATATACTGTTAGGATTTATTTTATCCATGATTTTGCTAATTGTTTCATCGGACGGACTGAGATTAATATTAGGCTGGGACGGGCTCGGTATTACTTCTTACCTTCTAATTATATTTTACAAAAATTATGCTTCCTCTTCTAGAGGAATAATCACAGTCCTAAGAAACCGGGTAGGAGACGTATTAATTTTATGATCATTGGGGTTAATATTCTATTCAAAAAGTTGGGATTATATATTTTTGAGATACTTTTCTTCATCAATCATAGTTTTCTTTATTGTGTCTTCTTTTACCAAGAGAGCCCAGCTCCCTTTTTCTGCATGACTACCTGCAGCCATGGCAGCCCCCACACCTGTCTCCTCGTTGGTTCATTCCTCTACATTAGTAACCGCTGGGATTTATTTAATAATCCGTCTATCACCTTCGTTCGAGAGAGGGGGGTGTTTCTTGCTTATCCTCGCAGGAGCCGTGACTTCATTTTTTTCGGGACTGGCTGCATTTGGGGAGAATGATTTAAAACGAGTGATTGCATTATCTACGTTAAGTCAATTAGGGGTGATGATATTCTCGCTAGGGTTGGGGCTAACATTATTTTGCTATTTCCATTTATTTGCTCACGCACTTTTCAAGGCCCTTCTTTTTATATGTTCAGGGGTAGTAATTCATTCATTGGGTGTACAGGACATACGTCGTATGGGGGGGGTCTCTAAAATACTTCCGTATACGAGTCATATCATTTTGGTATGCTCTTTAAGATTAATAGGATTTCCGTTTTTATCAGGCTTTTTCTCAAAGGACTTAATCATTGAATCTTCAGAAGAATCATTCATAGTTATTCCTAGTACCCTTATACTAATGTCATGTTTCCTGACAAGAGTTTATTCATCTCGAATCGCCCAAATATGCCTTTGTTCATACAATTACAATCTGAGTTGTCAGTATAGGGATGAAGAGGGGGATTACCTAATCCCCCTCTTTATTCTTTATTGGGGGGCCGTTGTAGGGGGTTATTTATTTTACTGGGGATTTTTAGGATACATAAGACCTATTTTAGGGGGATTTGAAAAAATTATACTCTTATGTTTCGTAGGGGCAGGGGTCACATTACCTTACTTTATTAAACTATATAATTTCAATTTAAGACATTGTCTAGGGAATATATTCTTTTTGCCATTCATTACAGGATACACTAGTTCAACCCCCTTGCGTGTGGGGGAACTTCTTTTCTATAAGGGGGATCAAGGGTGGGTAGAAGAAATAGGTCCCTCCCTAGTTTATGAGAATAGAATGTGGGGGTCATCTCTATTTTCATTCCTGTCATTCTCTCCATATAAGGTACTAATTTTAGGTTCCCTGCTGTCTGTACTAATTATTTATTTTCATAGCTTACCGAGAGCACAACACTGAAGATGTTGGGGCGGATTATTCCTGGAAATATTTAAAAGACATATGTCTGTCTATACATTGAAAATGTATTGTATTATCTATACTATATAAATAGGCAACGAGTAGAATTTAACTACCCGGTCGGAGAGTTAGCAGCTCCCTTCCTTCTTCTTGCCTCTTAGCAGGGGTGATCCCTCGCTCTTCAGTAACAATGAAGCGCTATTCATTAGCTTCTGCTAAAGAGTGAGGGCCAATAGGCCTAAATTCAGGTCGAAACTGGATTTGATATATCAATTCTTACTCTGAGAGAAGGAATATCCTCTTTTAGGATGCAAACCCAATGTTCTACCTAAACTATTCTCCTTATAGGGAAATCTTATAGGACCCTTATCTACTTAATTCATCTAAGGGCTCCTTCTTTTCATTCATAGAATAGCCCAATAATAAGGACAAAAGAAAAGAAAACAACTAAATAGGTTCCTATAGTTGAGACATTTAGAAATACTACCGGAAGAAGAAGGGCAATCTCTACATCAAAAATAAGAAAAACTAGAGTAATTACAAAGAATCGAATGGAAAAGGGGGTACGAGAAGAATTTAACGGGTCAAATCCGCATTCAAAGGGAGAGCTCTTTTCGCGATCGAGAGAGGCTTTTTTATTTACCAGGACCCCTAGAACTAATAAGATAAAAACAATAATTAAAATTCTCAATCAAACTAAAACAATTATCTTTCCCTAGCAGGTTCTCTTGATTGGAAGTCAAGTATAATATCTATACTAGAAAGATCTTATTCCCCTCATCAATAAATAGAGAGATAAAGAAACAATCAAACAACATCTACGAAGTGTCAGTATCAAGCCGCAGCTTCAAACCCGAAGTGATGTTGAGGGGAGAAGTAACACTTAGCGTGACGTATTACGCAAACGGTAAGAAAAACAGTACCAATAAGTACATGAAGGCCATGAAAGCCTGTCGCTAGAAAAAATGTAGATCCGTAAATTCTATCTGCAATAGTGAAAGAGGCTTCTATATATTCTAACCCCTGCAGTAATGAAAAGTATACTCCTAGAAGAACAGTCAGTAAAAGCCCTTGTAGACACTGATCAAAATTGTTCTCTATAAGTGCATGGTGGGCTCAGGTTACCGTGACTCCTGAAGCTAAAAGAATTCTTGTATTAAGTAAAGGTACTTGAAATGGGTTAAATCTCTCTACTCCAATTGGTGGTCATAGGGCTCCAACTTCAATATTCGGCGACAAACTTCTATGAAAAAATGCTCAGAAGAAGGATACAAAAAAGAAAACCTCAGAAATAATAAAGAGGATTATTCCCCATCGTAGGCCGAAGCCAACCTTACTTGAATGTATTCCTTGGAAAGTAGCCTCTCGTGAGACATCACGTCATCATTGATAGGAGACAATTATAATTGTAATTAACCCTGTGATAAATAATACTCTGTCAAAAGAGTGAAATCATTTGACCAGACCTGAAGCCATTACAAAGGCCCCTATGCCTGTGGCCAAAGGCCATGGTCTAATGTTAACTAAATGATAGGGGTGATTTAATTGATTCATTATTCTCTTGCGTAGAGAGTTATCAAAGTCATAAAGACATAGGACTGGATGACAGCGACAGAGAATTCTAGAATTAAAAGAATAACTTGCGCGAATACCACGACTATAGTGATATAAATACTTTCTATGGTGCCTTGGTCTCCTAGAAGCGTTAGAAGGAGGTGGCCGGCAATTATGTTGGCTGCGAGTCGCACCGAGAGTGTGATAGGCCGAATAAGGTTTCTAATAATTTCAATCAACACCATAAAGGGTATGAGGGGTGCCGGTGTCCCTAGGGGAACGAGGTGGGCCAAAGCACTTAAAGTCTGCTTAGCCCAAGCGTAAATAACAAAAGAGGCCCATAGGGGTACCGCCAATCTTAGGGTAATTGCTAAATGTCTGGTAGCAGTAAAAATATACGGAAACAAACCGACAAAATTATTGAATAGAATAAACAAAAAAAGAGCAACCACTAGAATGTTGGTTCCGATTCTAGCTGTCCCTATAAGCAGGGACATTTCTCGGTTTAATCTGTTTAAGACTTTTCTAGTCAAGAATTGAGCTCGTGAGGGGAGCAATCAAAAAGTCATCACTATAAATAAAAGAGGGGTGAGTATTCTCAATCAGTTAGATAAAAAAGAGGAAGTCGGATCAAATACTGAGAATAAATTCGTTATCATTTTCAATTTGGGCAGGCAATTTGATTCAATAGCGTCCTAGTAGGAGATATTGGTTGCGGCTGATAGAGGAAAAAAATAAGAGCCATAAGAATTCATAGGAGGAGCATGGTGGCAAAAAAGATTGTAATTCAAGGAAGCGGTATTATTTGAGGGATAAGAGATTGCCACTGGCTTCTTAAAGTTGACAACCTTATATTTATTACTAAACTAAATCTCTATTCCCATAGGGGGTAACTACCATAAGAAAGCTTAAGAGGCTACCGCTTAAATTTCAGCCACCCTATGAAATTTGTAACTCAAGTCATTTCAGGAAATCTCTTTCTCTAAGAGCCTCAATTACGATAGGTATAAAACTATGCCCAGAACCACAAATTTCAGAACATTGTCCGTAAAATACCCCGGGTATATTTACTAAGAGTCTGGACTGATTAAGTCGTCCCGGGACTGCATCCATCTTAATACCTAAGGATGGTACGGCCCATGAGTGAAGGACATCATCTGAGGTGATCATCATACGAATAGCTTGATTATACGGAACAGGGAGGCGATTATCAACATCGAGCAGACGGTATATACCAAGAGAGAGCTCATTAGAGGGGATTATGTAAGAGTCAAATTGAACATCATCAAAATCAGAGTATTCATAAGATCAGTATCATTGGTGTCCCGTCACTTTAATCGTTAGGGCGGGGTTATGAATTTCATCAATTAAATAAAGAAGGCGAATAGAGGGGAGGGCAATAGCTACCAGAATGACAGCAGGGATAATAGTTCAGACCGTTTCGATTGCTTGTCCATCAAGGAGATAACGATGAAGAAACTTATTGGAAAATAGCGCGGCTAGGAAAAATCCAACAAGTGAAGTGATAAGAATTACTACTAAAAGGGCGTGATCATGAAAAAAAATAAGTTGTTCTATGAGAGGTGAATTTCCATTTTGCAGACCCAGTTGGAACCATTGAGACATTTTTAAAGGGGTCTCCCCATCTTTGGAGCTTAAATCCAACGCATACTCGTTTCTGCCACTTTAAAATGTAGAAATTATAGTAATCTCTTCGTAAGAGTGGTCGGCAGGTGGGTGAGGGTGATTTCACTCTACACTCGATCTTAAGTTTAGTGAAAAAAGATTAATTCGTTTGGTAATTATAGCTTCCCAGACGCAAAAAATAAATATAAGTGTGGCAACTATAGATATAATTCTTCCTAATGAAGAAACTACATTTCATGAGGCATATGTATCCGGGTAGTCTGCATAGCGGCGCGGTATCCCTGCAAGACCTAAAAAATGTTGTGGGAAAAAGGTTAAGTTTACCCCTAAAAATATAATAAAAAAGTGCACCTTAAGAAGGAACTGACTCATTCTTAGCCCGGTTATAAGAGGGAATCAATGTACGAATCCTCCTATAATAGCAAATACAGCTCCCATTGACAAGACGTAGTGGAAGTGAGCAACAACATAGTAAGTATCGTGGAGTACGATATCAATTCTAGAATTCGAAAGGACAACTCCAGTAAGACCACCTACAGTAAATAAGAAGACAAACCCCAGGGCTCACAATATAGATGGGGTTATAGTAAGTCGTGTCCCGTGAAGAGTTCCGATCCATCTAAAAATCTTAATTCCAGTGGGGATCGCAATAATTATAGTCGCAGCAGTGAAATAGGCTCGAGTATCCACGTCTATACCTACAGTAAATATATGGTGGGCTCAGACAACAAAACCAAGAATCCCAATAGCAAGTATAGCGTAAATTATACCTAATGTACCAAATGCTTCCTTTTTCCCTCTCTCTTGACTAATAATATGAGAAACCATACCAAATCCGGGCAAGATTAGAATATACACTTCAGGGTGACCAAAGAACCAAAATAGATGTTGATAAAGAATAGGATCTCCACCACCTGCGGGATCAAAGAAAGAAGTATTTAAATTACGATCAGTCAACAACATAGTAATAGCCCCTGCCAATACAGGTAGAGACAAGAGTAAGAGGACGGCTGTGATCCCTACGGCCCATACCAATAGTGGTATACGGTCAATAGATATCGACTGAGGTCGTATATTAATAATAGTGGTGATGAAGTTTACGGCGCCTAAAATTGAGGAGGCCCCAGCTAAGTGTAGGGAGAAGATAGCTAAATCTACTGAAGGTCCGGCATGGGCAATGGCGGAGGATAAGGGGGGGTAGACCGTCCATCCGGTTCCTGCCCCTCTTTCAACCATAGATCTAGCTAAAAGGAGAGTTAGGGAAGGTGGGAGTATTCAAAATCTCAAGTTGTTTAGACGGGGGAAAGCTATATCAGGGGCTCCTAGTATAATAGGTACTAGTCAGTTACCAAATCCCCCAATCAGAATAGGTATAACTATAAAAAAGATTATAATAAATGCATGGGCTGTTACAATGACATTGTACACCTGTTCATCTCCAATTAGGGAGCCAGGTTGACCCAATTCTGCCCGAATAAGTATGCTTAAAGAAGTTCCCACTATTCCTGCTCAAGCTCCAAAAATAAAGTATAAGGTTCCAATATCTTTGTGATTTGTAGAATAAAATCAACGTTGCATAAGTAAAGTGGCCGATAATAGGTGCTAAATTGTAAATTTAGTTAAGGAAATTTCCCTTTACTATAATTACTTTCAGGCTTAGTAGTTTAAAAAATGTAAGATTGCAAATCTTAAGATGGTCAATCCTTAGGCTTAATAGTTCTGATTTTTTTTTCAATTTCTATCAAACAGTAAGACACAAATATATATATATAGGTGTTTTGTGCACGTAGGATTTTGATTCCTAAGGAGGAATTTACATTTCATATATAATATATATATAGGGACGAGGTGCCTGATAAAAAGGATTACGTTGATACTGTAATTATGTAGATAATACCCTCGTCTGGATAAGGCATAAGAGAACTAAAGCTTAAGAATTTCTTATTTTCGGCTTTGAAGGCTGGTAGTTTAGTTAACTTAAAGCTTTACAAAAATAGCAGGGGGAGTAAAACGTTAAATCTTATCGATAAGACCGCTAGAATTTCTATGTTTTTAGATTTCACTTCTGAGGGGAACAAAAGGGAGCTTATAGTAATTTTAAAATAAAAATAGACTGAGAGACATGAAGATGAAACGAGAGCCAAGATGATGAAGGGGGGTAAAGTATTTATTTCTAGAGATATTCATTTGATGAAAAACCCGAGGAAGGGGGGGAGCCCGGCTAAAGAGAGGAGGCTGAGTGAAATTGAAATCTTATAGATTAGTCCGGTGTTATCACTTATTTGAGTTAGGGAAAACAACCCCCTCTGTTGTAATAGGGCTACTACAAGATAAAGGATAATTAAGTAAGTGACATAATAAGTTGATACTAAAAAAAATCTGGTTATGTTAATCATAAGCCAAGATAAATGTCCAATAGAGGAAAAAGCTATAATTAGGCGGAGATTGGATTGGCTGACCCCTCCTAGCCCTCCAATAACTGCTCTGACAAGGATAAAAAAGGAGTTCGTAAATTGGGTTATAATTAGTCCTAGAAGAGGTCCAATTTTTTGAAAAGTTATTAAAAGGGCTAAGATTTTCCATGATATAGACTTAGAGATACTCACCAATCATATATGAAACGGGGCTGCTCCAATTTTAATTAATAGGGCAAGAGGGATCAAAAACGAAAATGACTGATTTAATGTACTCGCTAAAAAGATCACTGAGGCTACCGATTGAATTAAGAAATATTTCAGTCTATTTTCCTTTCTTTCTTCAATTATAATGGGGACGAATCTTAAAGAATTTATTTCTATTCTAATCCACAAACCCAACCAGGAGTGGGCAGATATTATAAGGATATAGGAAAAAAATAAGCATAATCATTTAATCATTTAAAGAGAGACTCCTCTATCATTGGGGTATGAGCCCAGTAGCTTAACTTAGCTTACCCTTTA